GGAACTTGTTTGTTTATTGTTTGTCAGGTAGGTAGAGGTGTGAGTATTGGAGAGGGGGAGGTAGGTGTGTTTAGGTAGGACGATGGATTCAAGTAAATAAATAGTTGAAGATTTAAAGGGGGGTTGGATGTTTTGGGTGGGGTGTTAGCATACAGGTGATTGAGATAGCAAGTGGTCGGGGGAGGAGAGAGGTTGATGTTTTTAAACAAAGTGATGTTCGGTATAGTAATTCGTAAATTAAGGGGTAAAGTTTGTTTGTTCGTAAGTGTTCGTAAGTGTTTGTAAGCGTTTGTTAGGGTCAAGGTTTGTTTTTTGGAATTTTCCAGGTTCGTTTAAAGACAATTGGAGTTTAAGTGAAGGTGTCAAAAAAGGAAGAAAAATGAAGAATTATGTCCTGCGACCATTAACCAAATAGCCTCATAGTAGGGAGGTTGCGGGGATCCCATAACCAGGTGTAAAACAAAGTGCATCAGGGTAAAAGTGAGACGTAAATATACTCCAACCGTCGCATTAAGTAACCCCTGAGATTCAAACCGAATGCCAGAAATGAGAGACGGTGTCCAACAACCGTTAACCGAGGGTTTGCGGGAAAGAGGGGTAAAACGGGCATAACCGAATGGGGGAGCAAGTGCATCAGTGCGAAAATGAGACGTCCCCACACCTGAAACCGTATCATTAATTTATCCTAGAAGGCCAAAAAAGGGTTCGCTATGGATTGTATGTCCATGTCAACCAATTGTATACCCATTGCACTGGAAATGCCGAGTGAGGTGACCCAAAAAAAGAAAACCAAAAGCGAAAGAGACACTAGGGATGTCGCGATTACGAGGGAGGGTGTACGCAAATAGCGAACCAGATGGCCAGATGGCAATTTGAGACAAGTGAACCAATTTATGTGCCTGACCGAGGAACCAGAGGCGCAAAAGCGCAAGTAGTGTAAGGGTGTAGGGGGAAAGAATGGACCTGACGCTGGGAAGGCCGAACCTTACTTACACCGGGTTGATGATCTCTCGTGAGTTGTCAGACTAATAAATAACCTGGCGCCTGAAACGAGTCTTACGGGATAAGAAAGTTCCCGGGCCAATTATGGGCGGCGGCCGATAAGTCCTTATACTAGAGCACTTCCGTGTTGATGAGATATGAAATTAAAGAGCCCCACTGTATGACTTTAGATCATTAAGTTCTTATACTAGGGCACTTCCGTATACTGTACCAGTAGGGTAAAGGGTATCGGTGCTATGACCGGAGTCATGAAGCTTGATTATCTTCGATCATGAGGTTTTCCATTCCCTGAAACGAGACCGAGCCGTACCAGGGCCTAGTCCAATAATATCATATATGTCATTAAAGCATGAATTACCTAGTCCTTAATAATTTAATATAATGTCTAAGATGTAACTATTAAATGCACGATATACATAGCCTGTATCGGCTAAGTAGACCGGCCCACGGCTAGTGGGGGGGTAGGGGGGGCTACTTTTAGGGCGCAGGGGGTTCTTGTAGTTGAGGTAGCAACGATGGTTTTTCGGGCCATAGGCCTTGGTTAAATCCAAGTAAGAACATTATGATTTATTTTCTGATGTTTTTAGGGGTTAGTTTTGTTTTAGCATCATTGTTAGTAGCATCCAACCCCTCCCCTCATTATGGGGTTGTTGGGTTGGTTTTTGGATCTGTTGTGGGGTGTGGTTGGTTAATGAGCTTAGGGACCTCTTTTGTGTCCCTGGTGCTTTTTATAGTGTATTTGGGTGGGATGTTAGTAGTTTTTGTATACTCCGTCTCGCTGGCAGCTGACCCATTTCCTCAAGCCTGGGGGGGTTGGCATGCTGTGGGGTATGTTTTGGGGTTTGTACCTGCTGGGGTGGGGCTTGTTGTTTGAGGGTGGGGTGGAGGGTTTAAGGTGGATAGTGTTGATAGTGTTGGGGTGCTCTTTGGTCGGTTGGATTTTAGTGGGGTGGCTTTGTTTTATTCTTGCGGGGCGGGTGTGTTTCTGGTGGCGGGTTGGGGGTTGTTATTGACCTTGTTTGTTGTGTTGGAGCTTGTACGAGGTTTGTCTCGGGGGGTTATTCGGGCTGTTTAGGGTCAGAGAATAGTTTAATGTAAAATGCCAGCTTTGGGAGTTGGTGATGGAGGTTTAGTCCTCTTTTTCTGATAAGAACTCTAAGAAGTAGTAGCCTTCGTCTTTTGGTTTACAAGACCAATGTTTTTTGTAAACTATTAGAGTTTAGTTAAGGATTTTGTTTTCTAGGGAGGAGATGGTGGGAAGTAGGATTAGGATGATGGTGAAGTAAGTTAATGAGGCTAGTTGTCCGATGATGATGAAGGGGTGTTCTACTGGTTGGCTCCCGATTCATGTTAGGATAAATAAGTTGGCAGCGAGTGTTCAGAATAAGAGTTGGGATATGGGTCGAAAGGTTATGGCTCGTTGTTTAGATTTGTGTAGTAAGGGACTTAAGAACAGGATTAGTACGGAGGCGGCTAGGGCTAGGACACCTCCTAGTTTGTTGGGGATTGAGCGTAGAATTGCGTATGCAAAGAGAAAGTATCATTCTGGTTTGATGTGTGGAGGAGTTACTAGGGGGTTTGCTGGGGTGAAGTTTTCGGGGTCTCCTAGCAAGTTGGGGGAAAATAGTGCAAGGATGGTGAGTAGGGATAGTATAATTGTGAAACCTAGCAGATCTTTTAGGGAGAAGTAGGGGTGGAATGGGATTTTGTCACAATTTGAGGGGATGCCTAGGGGGTTGTTTGACCCTGATTCGTGTAGGAAGGTTAGGTGGATGAGGACTAAGCTAGTGATTATGAATGGTAGGAGGAAATGCAGGGTGAAGAATCGGGTTAAGGTGGGGTTGTCTACAGAGAATCCACCTCAAGCTCATTCTACTAAGGTGTGGCCAATGTAAGGAATGGCGGAGAATAGGTTTGTGATTACTGTAGCTCCTCAGAAGGATATTTGGCCCCATGGTAGGACATAGCCAACGAAGGCCGTAGCTATGAGGGTGAGTAGGAGAGTAATGCCTGTGTTTCAGGTTTCTTTGTATAGGTATGAACCATAGTAAAAGCCTCGGGCAATATGAAGGTAGATACAAATGAAGAAGAGTGAGGCTCCGTTTGCATGGAGGTTTCGGATTAGTCAACCATATTGCACGTTTCGGCATATATTAGCCACGGATGAGAAGGCTAGGGAGGTGTCTGCCGTATAGTGGGCTGCTAGGAGCAGGCCAGTTAAGATTTGTGTTGTTAAGCAGATTCCTAGAAGTGACCCGAAGTTCCATCAGGCTGAAATGTTTGAGGGGGTTGGTAGGTCGATTAGGGAGTTGTTTACTATTTTTAGAAGGGGGTGGTGTTTTCGTAGGTTAGGGGCCATTAGGTTTTGGGTTATAGTAGTAGTAGAATGATTAGGATGGATAGTGCGGACGATCCTAAATAGGCTTTGATCAGTCCTTTGTGTAGTGTGGTGGAGGTTTTGGTTGCTATGGTTTGTAGGCTAGCGAGTCCTTCTGGCCCTATTTTTTTATATCAGGATAAATCGATCAGGTGGTTGGCGATCTTTTGTCCTGAGTTTAGTAGGGTCATGGAGCTTGGTCGGTGGGTTAGGGGGTTGAAGTATCCTAGTGTTAGAGAGAAGTTTGAGTAGGGGTTTTGTTTGGGTTGAGTCAGGGTGTGGGTAGTGGCTGTAAGTTCTAGGGCGAGAATGATGCCTGCGGTTGTTACTAGGATGGCGGCGGTCTTTGTCAGTGGGGGTATTGTTATTGGTGGGGTTTGTGTTGGGGTTGTGTATGATGTGACTAGCAGACCAGCTGTAATGCTTCCTAGGGCTAGGCGGGTGATTGGGTTGGTGATTTGCAGGCTGTTTTCGTCTATTGGGGTGATTGTTGGTATTCGGGTAAATTTTGTTTGTACTAGGAGGGTTATTCGTAGACTGTATGTAGCGGTGAAGGCTGTGGCAAGCAGTGTTAGGGTTAGTGCTCAGGCATTTAGGTGGGAGGTGTTTAGGTTTTCGATGATAAGGTCTTTTGAGAAGAATCCTGCTAGGAAGGGGGTTCCTATTAGTGCAAGGTTTCCGATTGTTAGACAGGAGGTGGTTGTTGGGAGTATTTTTTGCAAGCCCCCTATCTTTCGGATGTCTTGTTCTCCGCCCAGACTGTGGATAATTGACCCTGAACATAGGAATAGCATGGCTTTGAAGAAGGCGTGGGTTGAGATGTGTAGGAAGGCTAGTTGTGGGAGGTTTAGTCCAATGGTGACTATTATTAATCCTAGTTGGCTGGATGTAGAGAAGGCAATGATTTTCTTGATGTCGTTTTGTGTAAGGGCACATGTGGCGGCAAATAGTGTAGATATGGCACCTAGGCAGAGACATAGTGTGAGAGCGGTTTTGTTGTTGGTAAGTAGGGGGTGGGTTCGGATTAATAGGAAGATTCCGGCGACTACTATTGTACTTGAATGTAGTAGGGCTGAGACAGGGGTAGGGCCTTCTATGGCAGCAGGGAGTCAGGGGTGAAGGCCGAATTGTGCTGATTTTCCTGTGGCAGCTAGGATGAGGCCTAGTAGGGGGAGTGTTGGGGTTTTTGTGGGGGAGAATATTTGTTGTATTTCTCAGGAGTTTAGGGTGGAGGCAAGTCATGCCATACTTAGGATGAGGCCAATATCTCCGATTCGGTTGTAGAGCACAGCTTGTAAGGCTGCTGTGTTAGCCTCTGCCCGTCCATGTCATCAGCTGATGAGTAGAAAGGATATGATGCCGACTCCTTCTCAGCCAATGAAGAGTATGAAGATGTTGTTAGCGACGGTTAATGTAAGTATTGCGATTAGGAATGTTGTTAGATAAGAGAAGAATTTTGTAATATGTGGGTCGGATGCTATGTAGTATGTTGAGAATTGTAGGATGGATCATGTTACAAATAATGCAATGGGGAAGAATAGGAGGGAATATTGATCTATTTTGAAGCTGAATGGGATTTTGAAGTTTATAATGAACTTTCATTCTCAGTGTGAGGTGATGCTTTCTAATCCTGAGTATATGAAGAGTGTTATTGGTGCCAGGCTGATTAGGAAGGCGGTTTTGATGGTTAGGGTGATGGTTTTGGGGGAGTTTTTGAAGGTTTTTAGGAGGATGGGGAGAAGTGTGGGGGTCAGGATGGTTGTTAATGTAAGTAGTATGAAGGTGTTGAGGAGTAGGGCTATTTCCACTACTTTTACTTGGATTTGCACCAAGATAAGTGGCTCCTAAGACCAGTGGATTGCTATTATCCTTTAAAAGTAAGGGGGCTGAGGTTTTAGACTCAGATACAGGAATTAGCAGTTCTTGTTGGTTGAACCTCCCCTTGGCAGGTAAGAAGGGTCTAACTTCTATTTTTAGGATCACAATCTAATGTTTGGTTTTTAACTATACTTGCATGAGAGGGGTCCGGAGATTAGTTCAGGTTTTAGGATTAGGAGGAGTGTAGGGAGGAGATGTAAGGTCATCAGTAGGTGTTCTCGTGTAGTGGAGCTTTGAAGTGTTGTGATGTGAGGGGGCAGGGCTCCTCGCTGGGTTGTTGTAAGCATGGATAGTGTGTATGAGGCGGTTAGTAGGGTGGCGGTGCCAGTTAGAATGATTGTTGGTGGGGATCAGTTGAATAGTGCGACTATGATGCTTAGCTCTGCTATTAGGTTTGTGGTGGGGGGTAGGGCTATGTTTGTTAGGTTGGCTAGTAGCCATCAGGTGGCTATTAAGGGAAGGAGCGGTTGTAATCCTCGAGTTAGTAGGAGGATGCGGCTGTGTGTACGTTCGTAGTTTGTATTGGCTAGGCAGAATAGTATTGAGGAGGTTAGGCCGTGGGAGATTATAAGGATTATAGCCCCTGAAAAGGATCAATAGGTTTGGATTATGCATGCGGCAATGACTAATCCTATGTGGCTTACGGAGGAGTATGCAATGAGTGATTTTAGGTCGATCTGACGTAAGCAGATTGAGCTGGTCATTAGAGCTCCTCATAGGGCAAGAGCAATGAATGGGTAGTGAAGGGGGTTGTTTGTGGTGGGGTTTGTTAGGCAGGTAATGCGTATGATGCCATATCCGCCTAGCTTGAGGAGAAGAGCAGCGAGTAGCATTGATCCTGCGATTGGGGCTTCTACATGGGCTTTGGGCAGTCATAGGTGGAATCCATAGAGAGGTGCTTTTACTATGAAAGCCATGAGGAGAGCAATGTTTAGGAGGAGGATAGATCAATGTTTGGTTGGGGTGGGTTGTGGGGTATGAGGGAGGAGTTTTAGGGTGGGGAAGTGGAGGGTACCTGTTTGTGAGTGTAGGTATAGGATTGCAATTAGGAGGGGGAGGGAACTGATGAGGGTGTAAAAGAGGAGGTAGATACCTGCACTTAGACGTTCCGGCTGGCTCCCTCATCGTGTGATTAAGATTAATGTAGGGATTAGAGTTGCTTCGAAGGAGATGTAAAATATTAAGAGTTCTGTAGTTGAGAAGGCTAGGATGATAAGGGGCTGTACTGTGAGTAGGGTTATTGTGAAGATTTGTTTTCGTGTTGGCGGTTCGTGTTGAAGGTGACTTTGGCTTGCCAAGATTATAAGGGGTGTGAGTCAACAGGATAGGACTAGTAGTGGGGAAGATGTTTGGTCGATGCCTATACATTGGGTGAGGTTTTTGTATGGGTAGTATGAGGGTGTTAGTCACTGTAGGCTTAGGGTGGCAATTAATAAGCTGTGTGTTGTGGTGTTTGTTCATATGAACTTGGGGGGAGAGAGGAGAGTTGTTGGAAGTAATATTAGGGTCGGTAGGATGATTTTTAACATTGTAGGAGGTTTAGGTTTTGTAAGTGGTCGGAACCGTGAGTTCGCGTGGAGGCTACTAGCATTGCTAGCCCTGTACCTGCCTCACATGCAGAGAATGTTAGTATGAGGATTGGTGTGAGAGAAGAGGAGGGTGTTTGGCTTTCGATTGGTCATGTTGATAGGGCGATGTATATTGATAGCATTATACTTTCTAGGCAAAGTAGAGCAGAGATAAGATGTACTCGGTGAAAGGCTAGTCCTAGGCTACTTAGGGCGAACGCTGAGCAGAAGCTTAGGCGGAGGAATGACATTAAGAAAGTCATAGAGTGGACTATGGTTTGTTGAGTCGAAATCAACTGTCTTGTTTTTAGACTAACTCTCTTATTCTGCCCATTCTAATCCTCCTTGGGCTCATTCGTAAATTAGCCCTAGGGTTAGTAGGAGGATAATGGTGGAGGCTCAGATTAGGGTAGTGGTTGGGTGTTTTAGTTGGGTGGCTCATGGCAGGGGTAGTAGGAGGGCAATTTCTAGGTCAAATAGGAGGAATAGGATAGCTACTGAGGAAGAATCGGATGGAGAATGGAAGTCGAGCAGACCCTAGTGGGTCGAATCCACATTCGTAGGGTGATAGTTTTTCTGAGTCTAGGGCCATTTGGGCGAGTCAGAAGTTTAGTGTGGTTAGGGCTATACTAAGGACAATAGAGGAGACGAGTATGAATATGATTATGTTTATTGCTCTTCTCTGGGGTTGCACCAGATTCTAGAGATTGGAAGTCTGTTGTAATGGATATACTAGAAGAGCAAGATCCTCATCAGTAGACGGTTAGGTAGAGGAACAGTCAGATGACATCTACGAAGTGTCAGTATCAGGCTGCTGCTTCAAATCCGAAGTGGTGGTTTGGTGTGAAGTGGAATTTAATTAGTCGTAGGAGACAGATCAGTAGGAAGGAGGACCCAATTATAACGTGGAGCCCATGGAATCCCGTGGCTACGAAGAAGGTTGATCCGTAAACACTATCAGCGATTGAGAAAGGTGCTTCATAGTATTCTGTTGCTTGCAGGATGGTGAAGTATAGGCCTAATAGGATGGTGAGGGTCAGTGCTTGGGTGGCTTGCTTTTGGCCACCTTCGGTGATACTATGGTGTGCTCAAGTAACGGTAACTCCAGAGGCTAAGAGGACTGCTGTGTTTAGTAGTGGCACTTCTAGGGGGTTTAGGGGTGTAACCCCAGTTGGAGGTCATTGGTTTCCTAGTTCTGGGGTGGGTGCTAGGCTAGAGTGGAAGAAGGCTCAGAAGAAGCCGAGAAAGAAGAACACTTCTGATGTAATGAAGAGGRTTATTCCATATCGGAGGCCTTTTTGTACTATTGGTGTGTGGTGACCTTGGAATGTCCCTTCTCGTACAATGTCTCGTCATCATTGAAGTATGACTAGGAGGATTGATACTAGTCCCAGGGTTAGGAGGTGTGAGGAGTTGTAGTGGAATCACATGATCAGCCCTGATGTGGTAAGTAGGGCAGCGGTTGCTCCGAAGATGGGTCATGGGCTAGGGTCTACTATGTGGTAGGAGTGTGCTTGGTGGGCCATTAGATGTTTTCTTGTAGGTATAGGCTTAATAAGAGGACGAATACGTAAGCTTGGATTATGGCTACTGCTACTTCTAGGATTGTTAGTAGGAGGAGGATTATGGTAGTGATGATGGATACTGCAGGTATGATGGGGAGTAGCGTGATAGTGGCTGTTGAGATGAGTTGAATGAGTAGGTGTCCTGCGGTGAGGTTGGCTGTAAGGCGGACCCCTAGGGCTAGAGGGCGGATAAGTAGGCTAATGGTTTCAATTATGATTAGGGCTGGGATTAGTGGGGTGGGTGTACCTTCGGGTAGAAGGTGTCCTAGAGAGGTTGTGGGTTGGTTTCGTAGGCCTGTGAGTAGGGTTGCAAGTCATAGTGGGAAGGCAAGGGCCATGTTTATTGACAGTTGGGTGGTTGGGGTGAATGTGTAGGGTAATAGACCTAGAAGGTTAATTGTTAGTAGTAGTATTATTAGCGATGTAAGGATGATGGATCATTTGTGTCCTGGTTTGCTTAATGGCATTATAAGTTGTTTGGTGATTATGTTGATGGTTCATAGTTGTAGGGTGGATAGGCGGTTAGTGATTCATCGGTTGCTGGGTGTGGGGAGGAGGAGAGCAGGTAGTAATATTGAAAGGAAGATTAGTGGGATTCCGAGGAGATAGGGGCTTGAGAATTGGTCGAAGAAGTTTAAGATCATGGTCAGGTTCAGGGGAGGTTTTTGGTGGTTGTGGGTGTTTTATTGATGAGGGGGTTTGTTGAGGTAAAGGATAGTGTCTTGGGTTGGAAGATTAAGGAGAATGTGAGCCACGATGTGATTATGATGAAGAGTCATGGGTTAGGGTTTAGTTGGGGCATATCATTAAGGAGGGGGACCTCCCCTCTTTATCTAGCTTAAAAGGCTAGTGCTGGTACATAGCTTCTTAATGATTAGGAGGTTAGGAGTGAGGATCAAGCTTCGAAGTGGTTGAGGGGGGTGGATTCTACTACGATAGGCATGAAGCTGTGGTTGGCTCCGCAGATTTCTGAGCACTGGCCGTAGAAGATCCCTGGGCGGGTGGTGATGAATGATGTTTGGTTAAGTCGCCCTGGAATAGCGTCAGTTTTTACTCCTAGTGTAGGTACAGTTCATGAATGGAGTACATCGTCGGCGGTAATAATAATGCGAATTGGGGATTCTATTGGGATGATAACGCGGTGGTCGACTTCTAGGAGTCGGAAGTGGCCTGGTAGGAGGTCTGGTGTGGGGGTTATGTAGGAGTCGAATGAGAGGTCTTTGAAGTCTGTGTACTCATAAGATCAATATCATTGATGTCCAATGGCTTTTAGGGTCAGGTCTGGCTCGTCGAGCTCGTCTATTATGTATAGGATTTGTAAGGATGGGAGGGCTAGTAGGATGAGGACGATGGCTGGTAGAATTGTTCAGATTAGCTCAATTTCTTGAGCATCAACAGTGTTTGAGGATAGTTTTTCTATTAGCATAAGTGTTAGTAGATAAAGTACGAGGCTGCAGATTATCAGAGCGACTATTAGGGCGTGGTCGTGGAATTCGATCAGTTCTTCTATGATTGGGGATGAGGCGTCTTGGAATCCTAGTTGGGAGGGGTTGGCCATGTAGGGGTGTACAGGGTTTTCACCTGTAGTTTGGCTTTGACAGGGCCATGTAATTAGTTTACTAACGCCCCATGAAAGAGAGAAGCATAAGAGGTTTAATATGCGACTGGCTTGAAACTAGTGTATGAGGGTTCGACTCCTTCCTCTCTTGTACTTGGACGAAGGCGGGTTCTTCGAAGGTGTGGTATGGGGGTGGGCAGCCGTGGATTCATTCAACGTTGGTTGGGGTTAGCTCTGGTTGTACAACTTTTCGTTTAGAGGCGAAGGCCTCTCAAATAATGAACGTTAGTATGATTACAGCTATCATTGAGATTAAGGATCCAATAGATGATAGGGTGTTCCATAGTGTATAGGCATCTGGATAGTCGGAGTATCGTCGTGGCATGCCTGCTAACCCTAGGAAGTGTTGGGGGAAGAAGGTAAGGTTTACACCTGTAAATATGATTCCAAAGTGTGCTTTGGCTCATGCTTGGTTTAGGGTGTATCCAGTGAATAGGGGGAATCAGTGGGTGAATCCTGCTAGGATGGCAAAGACAGCACCTATTGACAGGACATAGTGGAAATGTGCTACCACATAGTATGTGTCATGTAGAGCAATGTCTAGTGAGGAGTTTGCTAAGACGATTCCTGTGAGACCTCCGATGGTGAACAGGAAGATGAATCCAAGGGCCCATAGTATGGGGGGGTCTCATTTGATGGTACCTCCGTGTAAGGTAGCTAGTCAGCTAAAAACCTTAATTCCCGTTGGGATAGCGATGATTATGGTAGCAGAAGTGAAATATGCTCGAGTGTCTACGTCCATTCCTACCGTGAATATGTGGTGGGCTCATACAATGAATCCTAGGAATCCAATTGATAGTATTGCCCACACCATACCTATGTAGCCAAATGGTTCTTTTTTACCTGCATGGTAGGCTACTACATGGGAGATGATCCCGAATCCTGGTAGGATGAGGATATATACCTCTGGGTGTCCGAAGAATCAGAAGAGGTGCTGATATAGGATTGGGTCCCCTCCTCCAGCAGGGTCAAAGAATGTAGTGTTTAGGTTACGATCTGTGAGGAGTATGGTGATTCCAGCAGCTAGGACTGGCAGAGATAGTAGAAGCAGTACGGCTGTGATTAGGACGGATCAGACAAATAGTGGGGTTTGGTATTGTGACAGTGCGGGTGGTTTTATGTTAATGGCTGTAGTAATAAAGTTGATTGCCCCTAGAATGGAGGATACTCCTGCTAGGTGAAGGGAGAAGATGGCCAGGTCTACTGATGCCCCAGCATGGGCCAGGTTTCCTGCTAAGGGGGGGTAGACTGTTCAGCCCGTACCAGCACCTGCTTCTACTGTGGAAGAGGCCAATAGGAGAAGGAAGGATGGGGGAAGTAGTCAGAAGCTTATGTTGTTTATACGTGGGAATGCTATGTCAGGAGCACCAATTATGAGAGGGACTAATCAGTTTCCAAACCCCCCAATTATGATTGGTATTACTATGAAGAAGATTATTACGAAGGCATGGGCTGTGACGATTACATTATAGATCTGATCGTCTCCTAGGAGGGTTCCTGGCTGGCCGAGTTCTGCACGAATGAGTAGGCTTAAGGCAGTACCAACTATGCCCGCTCATGCGCCGAAGATTAGGTAGAGGGTGCCAATGTCCTTGTGGTTGGTTGAGAATAGTCATCGATTCAGGGTCACAGGTAAGTTGGTAAGATGGCTGAATGTTTAAGCGTTAGGCTGTAGACCTTTTTACAGGGGTTTAATTCCTCTTCTTATCGGCTCTGTAGTGAAGTTCATGTTGAGTTGCAAGCTCATTGATATGTGTTTGAAGCACATCAGAGTCTTTTAGGCAGAGGCCTGTTGGTTTGGGCACCTAGCTGTTAACTAGGGGTATTGTGGGATCGAAGCTCACCTGCCTAGTAAAGGTCCTAGCTTAATGAAAGTGTCTGGGTTGCATTCAGGAGATGTAGGTTAATGTCCTACGGATCTTAGCAGAAACTAAGAGGGTTTAACTCTTGTTCAAGGCTTTGAAGGCCTTTGGTTTAATATTATCCTAAGTTTCTTAAGTGGTGGTAAGTATTATGGGGGTGAGTGGTAGTAGTGAGGTGGATAGTGAGATGAGTGTGGGGATTAGGGTGTTGGTTAAGTTTTTAGTGGATCATTGTTTTATCTTGTTTGAGGGGTTGGGAGGGAGTGTGATTGTTGAGCAGTATGCTAGGCGTAGGTAGAAAAATAGGCTTAGGAGTGAGAGTAGAGAGATGACTATGGATGTTATGGTTAGTTCTTGTTTAATGAGTTCTTGGATGATGAGTCATTTAGGTAAGAAGCCTGTTAGTGGGGGGAGACCTGCTAGTGATAATAGTGCCAATATAAGGGCTGTACTTAGTATGGGGGTTTTGGTTCAAGAGGTCATTAGTGTTGGTAAGTTTGAGGTGTTGGTTGTGTTTATGGTGAGGAAGATGGAGACTGTTATTAGAGTGTAAATGTAGAAGGCTAGTAGGGTCAGTTTTGGGTTATAGGTGATGATGGTGGTTATTCAACCAATATGAGAGATGGATGAGAAGGCCAAGATTTTTCGGGTTTGTGTTTGGTTTAGTCCTATTCAACCACCTAGGGCGATAGATATGATGGATATGGAGGTGAGCAGTGTGGGGTTTAGTGAGTGGGATGTGATGAGTAGGATGGTGGTTGGTGGGAGTTTTATTAGTGTTGAAAGGAGTAGGGCTGTGATAAAGGATGACCCTTGAAGTACTTCAGGGAATCAGAAGTGAAAGGGGGTTAGACCTAGCTTGATAGCAATGGCAGTTGTTAGTAGGAGACATGATGGGGGGTAGGAGAGCTGTGTGATATCTCATTGTCCAGTGTACCATGCGTTGGTTATGCCGGAGAAGAGTAGTAGTGCAGAGGCGGCTGCTTGTACGAGGAAGTATTTGGTTGTAGCTTCGATGGCTCGTGGGTGGTGGGATTTTGAAATTAGGGGAATAATTGATAGGGTGTTGATTTCTAGTCCGACTCAAGCTGTTATTCAATGGCTGCTTGTGATTGTGATCATTGTACCTAAGAGGATGCTTGTGGTGGAAATTAGTTTTGCAAGGGGGGTTATTAGTAGGGGAGGGAGTTGAACCATCATTTTCGGGGTATGGGCCCGATAGCTTTATTAGCTGACCTTACTAGGAAATAATATAAAGGAAGTATGGAGGGTTTTGATTCCTCTTGTGTAGGTTCGATTCCTGCTTTTCTAAGTGTTAGGAAATGAGAGGGCTGGTGTACCTCTATGTTCACTTTATCATAGTGACCCTTGACATTCAGGCACATTTCCTTAGGTAAGGAGGTAGGCCCGCGTAAGAGATTGGTATGCTAGTGTGTCAGAGGTGGAGGGATAGCGTTAGTGGGAGGAAGTTTTTTCAGAGAAGGTGCATGAGCTGGTCGTATCGGAATCGTGGGTAGGAGGCTCGGATTCATAGGAAGCTTGAGGAGAGGAGTAGGGCCTTTGTGGCTAGGATAAGTGGGAAAAGTTCTAGAGGTGGGTTGAGTGCGCCTGGGTTTAGGAATAGGAGGCTTGTTAGTGTGTTTATTAGTATGATGTTTGCATATTCGGCTAGGAAAAATAGGGCGAATGGTCCTGCGGAGTATTCTACATTGAAGCCTGAGACAAGTTCTGATTCTCCTTCTGTAAGGTCAAATGGAGAACGATTTGTTTCGGCTAGTGTTGAGATATACCACATTATTGCTAAGGGTCAAGATGAAAATATAAGGTACAGGGGTTCTTGTGTCATGATTAGGGTAGTTAGAGTGTAGTTTCCGCTTAGTATTACTACGGACAGGAGAATGATAGCTAAGGTTACTTCGTAGGAGATAGTTTGTGATACTGCTCGGAGCGCACCAATTAGGGCGTACTTTGAGTTTGAAGCTCACCCTGATCATAGGATTGAATAGACTGCTAGGCTAGATATTGCTAGGAGGAAGAGAAGTCCGAGGTTTAGGTCTACAAGGGGGAAGGGAAGGGGGAGGGGGGCTCAGATTGTTAGTGCAAGGAAGAGGGCGAGTATTGGGGTTGTGAGGAATAAGAGGGGGGAGGAGGTGGATGGGCGGATTGGTTCTTTGATAAATAGTTTAATACCATCAGCAGCAGGTTGAAGAAGTCCGAATGGGCCGACAATGTTTGGACCCTTCCGGGATTGTATGTAGCTTAGGACCTTTCGTTCCACTAGTGTTAGGAATGCCACGGCAGCCAGGATGGGGATTACATAGGTTAGTGTTATGATAAGGTAGGTGGGAAGGGTGTTTGGTCAGATCATGGTGGGAGCTAGAGAGAGGATTTGAACCTCTGAGGTAAAGGGCTTAAGTCTTTTGCATTTGCCTGGCTCTGCTACACTAGCAACCTTTTTCGTGGGGAGGAAGTGGTGATCCTTTGGTGATTTAGTGGGGGGCATCACTTGAGGAGGGGGCGTGCTTGGGGTATTGGCCCCACCTTTCCGGTCCTTTCGTACTGGGGAAGGTTGGTCATAGATAGAAACCGACCTGGATTGCTCCGGTCTGAACTCAGATCACGTAGGACTGTTAATCGTTGAACAAACGAACCCTTAGTAGCGGCTGCACCACTAGGATGTCCTGATCCAACATCGAGGTCGTAAACCTCCTCGTCGATAGGGACTCTTGGGGGAGATTGCGCTGTTATCCCTGGGGTAGCTTGGTTCATTGGTCAGGTTTACTGGGTCTGGGTGCTGTTGGCACGTTGAGGGGTTGCTCTTGGTTAAGGAGTTTGGCCTTGTTTTTGGAGGGTTTGTTTTTCTCCAAGGTCGCCCCAACCTAAAAATGTTAGCCAGTGTCTTGGGTGGTGGACCCGAAGTGGGTTTTTGGGTTGAGTGAGATGGCTATTGATTTTGAAGTTCCACAGGGTCTTCTCGTCTTATGTGTCTATCTCTGCTTTTGTACAGAGAGATCAGTTTCACCGATTGTCTACAGGAGACAGTTAAGACCTCGTCTAGCCATTCATACAGGTCTCGATTTATGGGACAATTGATTGCGCTACCTTTGCACGGTTAGGATACCGCGGCCGTTAAACGTGATGTCACTGGGCAGGCATCACCTTCAATACTTGTTTGGCTGAAGGCTATGTTTTTGGTAAACAGTCGGGTCTTGGGTTTGCCGAGTTCCTTTTGTAGACTTTGATCACTCCAGTGTGCGCCCCTGAGTTGGATTGACAGGGTGTGTTCAATGGTGGGAGGAGGGGGTGGTTTTTATTGAGGTTTTGCTGTTAATGGTGTGCAGGCTGGCGCTTGGGGGGGCACAGTGCCCTGGTTACTCGTTCTAGCATTGATTCATCTATTGTTATAGGTTGGCTTGCTAGGGGTGTAGGGAGTCGCATTGGTTTTTGGGGTTTTTAGTTGATGGAGCTTTGACGCAATCTTTGGGGGTGGCTGCTTTAAGGCCCACAGGGCTGGGTGCATGGAGTTATCCGCTGATGGAGGTTGTGTCCTTTTTTAAAGGGGCTGTACCCCCTTTAAATAGCCCTTAACTGCTACATTTGAGTTGGGTTAGGTCTGTGGGGAGAGAGGTTAAGGGGGAACTTAGATTCGTTTTGCAGGCAACCAGCTATCACCCAGCTCGGTTGGCTTTTCACCTCTACTAACAAGTCATCCCACTCTTTTGCAACAGAGACGGGTTAGCTCGTAACAGCTGCTTGTGAGTAGCTCGCTTGGGTTTCGGGGTGGCAGGCTTAAGTTCGCTTTGCCTGGTTATTCTTGCTAGATCATGATGCAAAAGGTACAAGGGATTATCTTTGCTATGTAGTGCTTGGTTTTCATTGTTATTTCACCTTTCCCTTACGGTACTGTCTCTATGGCGTCCGAGTTGTACTTTTCTATCGCCTATACTAAGTTGGGAGTAATGGTTTAGTTGGGTAGGGGCAGTGGATTTTTGATGATGGGTGGTGGAGCTAGGGTGGGCTTTCAGGGTGATCTGGAGGATGGCAGATATCTTTCAGGTGTAAGCTGAATGCTTTGTGTTGTAGCTACACCCTGGTGTGCTAAGTGCACCTTCCGGTACACTTACCTTGTTACGACTTACCTCGTCTTTAGGGGTTACGTGTTGTATTAGTTAATGGGGGAGGGGAATCTTATGATGAGGGTGACGGGCGGTGTGTACGTGCTCTAGGACCGACTTAAAGGAGGCTTTATTGTCCTGCTTTACTGCTAAATCCGCCTTCTGGGGGCAGGTTTCAAGCCCCCTTTCGTTGGGTTTTCTATTTTAGAAAATGTAGCCCATTTCTTCCACTTCATAGGCTATACCTCGACCTGTCTTGTTAGTGGGTTGTAGACTATTGGGCTCGCTGTTGTGCTCTCATGAGGTGGGCTGGTGACGGCGGTATATAGGCTGTTTTGGCAAGAAGTGGTCGGGTGAATCGTGGGTTATCGATTATAGAACAGGCTCCTCTAGGTGGGTGTAGAGCACCGTCAAGTCCTTAGAGTTTTAAGCGTTTGTGCTCGTAGTTCTCAGGCGGATGTTTGTGTTGGGGGGGGTCCATCAGGATTTAGGGTCAGGCATAGTGGGGTATCTAATCCCAGTTTGTGCCCTGGCTTTAGTGGGGTAGAGTGGATCGCGGGCTTTAAGATCGTCTTTAGGTTGGGCTTAAGGATGCCTTGGGCTTATGACGGCTTGGGCAGGGTTTGGTCTTAGTTTGGTGTGATATTTTGAGCCCACTCTTTACGCCGTATATGGTTAACTTGGGTTTCTTGTATGACCGCGGTGGCTGGCACAAGGTTTACCAACCCTGGTTGCTCTAACTAAGTCAGGCTTTCGCTTATTGCTTAAAGTTAATTACTGCTGAGTACCCGTGGGGGCGTGGCGGAGGCGTGGCGTTTTAGGCTACAGCGGGTAGGTGTGCCTGATGCCTGCTCCTTGTACCTTGGTAAGGGGTTTGGGGCGTTTGCACTGGGGCGCGGATACTTGCATGTATATGTTGAGCAAAAGTTAACGATAAGGTTAGGACTAAGTCTTTTGTCCTCGGGGGTGGTGGTGGCCATCTTGGCGTCTTCAGTGCCATGCTTTGGTTTAAGCTACAAGGAC